GAATTACAACACACTACTATAAGATGCTCTATTTTTACATAGAAATGTGTTCGCTCAAGAAAGACTCCAGAGGATGTTGATCGTAAATAAGAAGACTGTTTACGAATAAATAGGAATAAATATTCGCATTCATATACATAAGAATTATATAGGAACCAAAGGAATTTTTTCTTTCTTTTTGAAAAGGCGTAAATGAATTTCTTTGAAGTAACGAGACTATTCAAATTATGATATTCGTGGAAAAGAAATCGCAATAAATGCAAAGAAGGAACATCCTTGATCCAGCATTGAAGTACTTGAACCAAGATTTCCAGATGTATGGGATGAGGTATTAGTAGATCTGACACATAATTCAAATGTAAAAATTTGTCCTCTAAAAAGGGAAATATTGAATGAATAGATCGTAAATTCTGATATTTTAGTATTTTTTTTTCTTCAGAAGATTCAGAAAAAGATACTAATTGCGACGAGAATGGAATTTCCAGAATGACTCCAAAACCTTCTGATACCATTTGAGAAGAAAAATGAGAAGAAAAAAAATTCTTGTACTCCCAAAATTCTTTTTTGTTAGAATCATTAAACGAAGAAATAAAAAAATTCTGTTGATACATTTGAGTAATTAAACGTTTCACAAGTACTAAACTAGATTTATTGTCATAACCAATAATTTCCACGGGTTCGTAAAAAATCAAACTATTGAAGTTATGATCATGAGCAAGTGAGTAAATATACTCCTGAAAGAGTAGCGGATATAGGAAGTTTTGTTGCCGAAATCCATCTTTTTTTAATTTAAATATCCTTAAAATTTTGCCATTTACGTACATTTATACTGATGAAAACAAAAAAGGGAGTCACTTCTTGTGTTATTGTTATTAAATGATAACATAGTGCAATATGGTCAGAACGGCGTATGTGTATTGTATATTATACGTAGTATATTCTTTATACTTTTATACTATACTAGAACTATAAATAACACTGTAGTATATTAGTGTATTATTAGTATATACAGTAATATACAGTATTACACTACAGTAATACAATTACATTACATTTTTTTTTTTAGATATCCTTTATTATAAAATTATATACTTTATTATTTAAATTATTTAAAAAATTATATACTTTATTATTTATTATTATTATAATTTTTATTATTATTATAATTTATTATAATTATAATATATTATTATTATTATATTTAAAATTATATTTAAATTTTATTTATTTTAAGATATCTTTTATATTTATTTTAAGATATCTTTTATATTTTATATTATATTTTTATATTATTATATAATATTATTATATATACATACTTGTTATATTTATATTGATTGTGATGTAAATAACGTAATGGTAAAAAGATTATATAGATTATATAAAAGTTAAGAACAAATAAAGAATATATACCCCGGAGACAGAGAGCCCAATCAACAGATCTTTTTTCTTTCCCTTTCTAGACAATCGGATTTATTGTTAATATAACTAGAATAACAATAAAAGAAATAAAGAAAATATAAAATAACAAGAAGAAAAATAAGGAAAAGGTATAAAATCCTTTATTTTCGCAACCCGATCGCTCTTTTGACCTTGGAATAAATTTTTTTTATCAGTATACTATTTCTTAGTACACATCTGTCTTAAATTTAAAATAAAGAATAATTAGGATTCAAGAAAAAAAAAGAATCAATGGTCCACTCACAATTAACAAGAGAACCGTTTCCCGCATCAGGCACTAATCTATTTTTAACGTCTAATTAGATCGGGTCCTCATTCAAATTAATTCAAATTAAGAAGATAAGCTCGTTACTTTTTCGTCTTACTCGAATTGGAGCCATAAGGCTCTATCCATTTATTCACTAGACCCAACTATAATTCTTATGTTATATTATGAGTATTAAATTTTTTTATGATTATTTTCTTTATTAAAATTAGATTTCATATTTAACGACATGCTCTTTTTTCCATTCATTACCTTTCAGGATCAGTCGCGTTCTTATAAACTCTACCAATAGTCTTGACGAATTACTTCCTTCATCCAAATGTGTAAAAGATCATAGTCGCACTTAAAAGCCGAGTACTCTACCGTTGAGTTAGCAACCCGGATCTATATGATGTGTAGATATGATCAAAATAAAATAATAAAAAAAAAAATAAATGGAATTGAACTGCACAACTACATCAAAACATGGAACTAGGAAGAAAACAAATCTAAACAACAAAATATCAATAGGATCCGGTTCAAAAAACAAGAGATTCAAAATAGAATTGGCAAATTGACAAACCACCAAAATTTTTCCAATTTTTTATTTAGTTAAAATCCATTTTGTATAAAGTATAAAATACGGAAGAGGAAATCCAGCAAACCCATCCATTTTAATAAAATGAAGGAAAATGCTAATAGGGAGTGGAGATAAAAAGATCTATTTATCTACGAGATAATTATATCTGTTCGATACGCCATTGTCAATATGAATGGACTTAAAAAAAAAAAAAAAATATTAATATTTAAAAAATTAAATAAATAAAATTAAAATATAAATTAAAATATAAATATTAATTATAAATATTAATTAATTAATTAATAAATATAATATAATTAAATAGAATATTGTATTGTATATTATTAGATATTGGATTAGCACAACACAAATGATAAATAAGAGATTTGAGCGTAAAAAATAAAAAATAAGGTAGATATAAAATATAGAAAACAAAATAAAAATATCAGGTTTCCTTAATCAAAAAATAAATAAAAATAAATAAAGGTACAATACAAATACAAGAAGAAAGATTACCCCCCCCCCCACCAGGGGGGGTTCCACAACAAGAAAAAAAGAAATAAAAGAAACTAAATTAAGTAAGAATAAGATAAGATAGAACAAGAAAAGAACAAACTTTGAATAAAGAATTACACAAGGATAGGTACTAGCTTTTTCTATTCATGACTTTTATTCTGATCAAAATAAACTCGAAATTCTTTATTTAAAGAGTTCTGCCTTCCTTAAAATATTATGAACAGTTCCTGTGGGTTGAGCACCCTTTTCAAGGAAATATAGAATAGCAGGAACATTTAAATAAGTTTGATTATTTATCGGATCATAAAAACCCACTTTTCGAAGATCTCTTCCTTCTCTTCGGGATCGAACATCAATTGCAACGATTCGATAGATGGCTCATTGGGATAGATGTAGATAAAGGATACCCCCCCCCCTAGAAACGTATAGGAGGTTTTCGCCTCATACGGCTCAAGAAAAGATGATTCTAAATTCTATAATTCTATTCTATATACTATATATTCTATAATTATACTATTTATACTATATTATATATTATATATTATATATATTATTATATATTATTATTATATCTTTATTATATCTTTACAGAAAAAAAATATCAGTCGTACTCCTAACTCAAGTTGGATAGTTTTAAAAGAGTTCGAAAGGAAATCTTTATAATTTATTGAGCTGTCTATAACTTCTTTTTTTGTCTCCTTTAGGATCTATTTTTTTTTTTTTTATCATTCTGATCCAATTGTTGAGACAAGTGAAAATAGTATTTACTTGTTCCGGAATTCGTTGTCTTTGCTTTACGATTTGTGAAATCTTTGGGTTTAGACATTACTTTGGTGATCCTTACTCCTTTTCAAAAAGGCAGCAACATACCTTTTGTTTTTTATATGGAAAAAAGAACAATCATACGAAAGATTGATTTCTTTGTGATACACTTTTGATCAAAACAGTTTTAAAATTTCGACAAATTTTACTTTTTTTTTTTATTTCAAACTTGTTAAAATTTTAACCTCTCCATTTATATATTCTATTGATGATCTATTTACTAATGATCTATTTACAAAGTTGGTCTAACTTATTGATTGTCACTAACCCTAGATTATTCTCCCGATAAATAAATCAATCGTTTTTACTCGAGCTCCACCATATGCTATACCATTAGTCTTTTTATTTACCAACCTAAGGCAAATGAAATTCGGTTCCTAGCAGGACAAACTATGTCGAGACAAGAGCATCTTCATTCCTATAGAAAATGATGGATGGCAAAATCCACAGCCAATCATGTCCTTCAAGTCGCACGTTGCTTTCTACCACATCGTTTCAAACGAAGTTTTACCATAACATCCCTCTCCCTTGATTTTTATTTTGAAGCGTATGCAATTGATTCAATATGGAATCATGAATAGTCATTGGCTGAACCGATATATAATAATTCACACTTACCTATCCATAGATAGGTAAGTTTTTGTCCGAAAAGGATTTCACTTAAATTAACCCCATATTTTATCATATGAAGAAAATCACATGAAAAAAAAATCTTTTATTTTTACTTTTATTCAAATGAAAAAGAAATCCCCATGAATGGCTAAAGATTTTCAGCTACTTAAACTAATTATAAAAACTATAACTATAGTAACTTTATACTAAACTAAATATTTAATTTCAACATTCAATTATTCAATAAAAAATATTAAATATTATATTATAAAAATAAAATATTTTAATATTTTTTGAATGAAAAGAAAGATATGATTCTAAGAATCATTATTAAATTTCAGAATAAAGGATTGGATCACATTCTATCCAACGTTAAACAGAAAAATTTTGAATTCCTTAATTTGAATTTAAATTATATTTAAATAGAGAAGAATCCCTCGTTTATGATGAATAACGACCTGGGACGGAAGGATTCGAACCTCCGAGTAACGGGACCAAAACCCGTTGCCTTACCGCTTGGCCACGCCCCATTTTTATTTTTTTTCTAAGAAAACCTAAGCCCAATATTGATTATTCGTCAATAACCAACCAAAATAAATATAGGACATGTTGTCCCTAGGATTCAACACATGTAGATATAGAATAAAAAAGATTCATTGATCATTACATAAAATTCAATTAAGATATTGTATGAAAGTAGAATTCCTTATATTCTAAGTATTTTAATTTAACTTGATTGTAGAATGTAAGGAAGTATTTTTGATTGAGGAGAGGTAAAAGAAAAAAAAAGAATTTTTTTTATCTTTTATCCACCTTTTTTGTTTTTATCTCATAAAAACAACTCAATCAAATCTGATAATTTATTATCATTTCAATTTCATTTTAAAGAACAAGAAAAAAATGTTTGTTATGTTTAATACTTTTAGTTTAATCTGTATCTGTCTTAATTCTAACCTTTATTCGAGTAGTTTTTTCTTCGCCAAATTACCCGAGGCTTATGCCTTTTTCAATCCAATCGTAGACGTTATGCCAGTTATCCCTGTACTATTTTTTCTCTTAGCCTTTGTTTGGCAAGCTGCCGTAAGTTTTCGATAAAAAATGAATCCCTATTCAATTTATATTCGTGATTTCTTCGATAAAAAAAGATGATATTTTGATTCAAAAAATAAATAAGATCGGATAAGTCTGACATTAGGAACCCTCGATTAAAAAAGCTAAATTCTGGTATTTTATATTGTATATTGATATATTGAATTTAATTTTAAATTTTAATAAGGGAGCGATGATTTTTGATCAGCTTATTTCTTCCTTTGTTCTAACCTTCTCTTTCTAAGATCCCATACAATATCTAATATCTAATTATGGATATGACAATAAATTTTTGTTAACGAAAAAATCCTAATCTTATTACATTAGTATTACATTAGAAAGAAATTTGTGAAAATTAATTTAAAAAACTTACTTTTTTAATCTTTAGAGTGCCATAGAGTGCCATATCAAAATAATGTAAATATATTAATGTATAGCGTGTGTCGTAAAATAGGTGATCTATTTCCTTTTTAAAATAATTTAAAATAAATGATATTATTTATCTTGGAGATTGTGTAATGCTTACTCTTAAACTCTTCGTTTACACAGTAGTAATATTCTTTGTTTCTCTCTTCATCTTCGGATTCTTATCTAATGATCCGGGGCGTAATCCTGGGCGCGAGGAATAAAAAAAGAGATGAGATTCGTTTTTAGTTTTTCATAGGTAAATCTATCAATAAATGGAATAGATACTAGATAAAGAAAGATAAAAATTTCATAAAAATAAAAGAAAATTAATAATAAAAAATTCTTCAAAATTATAAAAATTCAAGTGATCAGGTGGGTCGGAGAGAGGGGGATTCGAACCCCCGGTGCGAAAAATTCGTACAACGGATTAGCAATCCGACGCTTTAGTCCACTCAGCCACCTCTCCCCATTCAAAAATTAAAGTTTATCGTGTGATGTGACACGTGAAGCCAAGATTGAGAAAAATTTTTATTTTCCTTCTTTTTTATTAATTATAAGATTAAGTAATCTAAAAAAAAAGTAATGTAATCATTAATGTAATCATTGTAATATATATATATATAAGATAAGAATATAATTAAGAATATAATATATAATAAGAATATATACTTAGCTTAGAATATAATAAGAATATATACTTCACTTCTTTCATTTTAAATGAAATTCGAACAATAACAATAGATAAAAATCTAATAACTAAAATATAGAAAAAGTGTAATAAAAACACATAAAAAAATGGATAAAGTGTCAGATATCCACGAATTTGATCAGTAATTCAATTTTTATAATGAGTCGAAACAGATTTCTACATATAGAAAGAATACTTTAATTTCTTATTTCTTTGATTTTGTACAAAGGGTTCGTTTACCCGGCCTGGTTAAGTACTGGCCGGGCCAGTACTTCTTTTGTTCCAACGAACAAAACAATTTTTTTTTTTATATTAAATCAAAATTCTTATCGAAACAAGAAGAGATATTTTGATTCCCATTATTAGTTATTAGAAATAGTGTTAGATTCTAATATATGGATTTATATAGATTATCTTAGAAATTCTCTAAATTATCTATAATCCAGTAAATTATCTTAAATTCTATATAATCTAGATTAAATTCTATTAAATTCTATATAATCTAGATTAATATATATTAATATTATTAATATTTATACTATATATATTTATATTCTATAATTCATATTCTACTATATATATATTATAATTATATATTTATTATAATTATATATTTATATTATAATTATATTATATATTTCTATATTATATATTTCTTATTTATTATATAATTATATATTTTTATATTTATTATATAATTATATATTTATATAATTATAATAATTATATATTTTTTATATATTTTAGATTATTTATATTATTATTTTTTATATTTATTATATAATTATATATTTATATAATTATATATTTTAGATTATTTATATTATATATAATTATATATAATATATACATTATATACATTAACATTATTTATATACATTAACATTATTATTATTTATATATTTTAATTATTTATTTATTATATTTATATTATATATATAATATATATAATTATATAATTTTAATAATTTTATTTTCTTTCAAGCCCGCGTCAGAACAAAATACATGTCAATGCTGGAATTTTAATGATTCTGATGCTATCTTTATCTTGACTGTGTCTCATTACTTTTTTGTCCAAAT